AAAGTATCGATTGGTGGTATAAAGATATATTTGGATTAGTACAATTGTTGGTAGCATTATATTCAGAATTCCAAGACATATCGGCTTTTTTTTTCGATTGTTCATAATGGAATATGTACAGAGAATATCGCAGGGTTCTTGGTAGCACATACACAAATGGAATTCATTTATTATAATGACCAAAATTCAAAATAAAGGGAATCGAATTCCCCCCATGAGCTATGTTTCCAAATGAAATTATCTCTGTTTATGCTTATGATTTTGGGTAACCTCAATTAGTAAATTTACTAATTTAAATTTGAAAAATCTATTTCATTCAAATTGCACACTGAATTATATATATATATGTGTCCTAGTCCTAATATAATAATCTGAGGAAAGAGGATAAAAGAAAGATAAAGATCGTCCCACAATCACACCTTTCTTCGAGAAGGAATGAATTTAGTGAAGAAATGCATAAAGTTTCGTCCCTATTTATTATATTTTCGGAGTCTCATCGACATCAAAAACGCTACTATAATGGTAAAATATTAGATACTTTCGACTCGGACTCATTTTTCTCTTTGTCTTCAAAGAAAATTAGATCATTATAAAAAAAGAGTTTAGAACTGAACTTCTTTCTTTTTCCATTTCACCTCTATTGTTTATTTTGGTTTGTGGCTAATGGAAGTGGAAGGGTCGTTCGAGAAGTATCATCTCATCGGATAATGATACACGAAAGGCGTAGGATAGTTTATCGAAAAGAAAAAACGGAACAGTAAATAAATGATTGGATCAAGAATCCCATTTTTCATTTGATTCGGTGTGGATAAAAGATCTTTTTATGGTATACTATTCAATTCTCGACGATGAATTTATTTGATAGCTCAACTATTGTTATTTATGATATTGATTTGATTCAATACCATCGAGAGGGAGTTCATCCATTGAATTGACAGGTAAAAGATTTATCATCTCTATGGGATTAAATCCCGAGTTATTGTGAAATTAAAATAAAAAAAACGATTAGATTATGGAAGTAAATATTCTTGCATTTATTGCTACTGCATTGTTCGTTCTCGTGCCTACTGCTTTTCTACTTATCATTTACGTAAAAACAGTCAGCCAAAATCAAAGTAAAAATGATTAATAAATTTGACCGAAACTTGACTTCTGACGAAAAGGATTCAAATTCCGCGTCTTAAATGAAATGCGCGGACTAGAATCGTCAGTATTCTATGCGATCCGATAGTATATGGTAGAAAGAAATATATGAATCTTTCTTTCTACCATACCTTTCTCGTAGTTTTCTTGTAGTGTAAAAAAAGTTCTACAGTGTATAAAATACTGTAGTAAAGTTGTACTCTAATAATAATACAAACTTAATCTACAATACTACAATAGGATGGATCTTCCTATATATAGATATCAATTCCATATATGGAATGTATCTAATTCTATTTCTTTGCTACATCTATTTGTTCCAATTGAAAGAAAATTTTGTTCTAATTCTTACTATTTCTTTGTCTTTCGTATTTTTTTCAATATGAATCTCCATATCTATCGAAAAAGTAAGATCAATGAAGGAAGTTTTATTAAAAAAATCAAGTCGTTTTTTTTTAGTTTAGCATTTTAAAGAGGTAAAAGAGATAATTAATTGAGTCACTAACAGGAGTTCTGGAGTTCTATGGGAATCCAATTTCAAAAATAAGAAAACAAGCGGTAAATGGCCAATATGAAACTCTCCTAAGGCAAAATACATAGTTTTTTGTTAGACAATTTATATTGTTTCTCAGAACAAGTGTCTAGACACTTACCGGAACGGTTCCTTCTTTGAACAGTAAAACAAATAAAAATGAGATCTTCCTCATTGTCTATCTATAATTCTATGAAGAGCCTATCGTTGAAATCAAAAATTTAGAAAGAATTAGTGGGAATGATTGAAAGAGTATTATTTATATAATACATTAATTCCACTCGAATCCAATGGACTTTCAAAATAAATATATTTTTATTTAAAATCGTTAAAAAAAACTTTTCAGAATGATCTATAAAACAATTGATAGAGTTTTTTTCCTCGACTCAATTAAAAAATAGTACCTCTAGAGTCCACTCCTTCCCCATACTACGAGTGAAAGAGAAAATGTAAAGACTACCATTAAAGCAGCCCAAGCGAGACTTACTATATCCATGTGAATTATGTCCCCTATTTCTATGAATATGAAGGAATTATTCTATTATTACTCACTAATAATAGTGGAATCAATGGTGCAGAGTCAAAAATATATTCTGACCCAACACTATTGATGAATCAATCAACGAAATAGATTTGTATTTATAAAAAATTTCAATTATCTATTCAATAGAATATTGATTCAATGCCTGAGCATTCAGAGACTCTCGTGAGTCCGTATCGAAATTCCGCCCCTTCCATCACTATAATCTTTCCTTGCATCTAGACTTCAGGGATTTAGAATTTTTTACGAGCAACCTATACCTGATGCTTACTTCGAATCAAACA